TGAATCTATTAAATCTAGATAAAAAAAAAGACAAAATAATTTCTAATAGAATCTTTTAATTTTAAAACAAAAAGGAAAAAGAGAAAAGAATTTAGAATATACTCCTGTTGCTGCTGATACTGCAGTTTTCTTGATCTACCCGAATCTTTTCAGATGAGACATTCATAAACACATAAACAACTCGACCATAATTCTTAGCGGATAATCCCAATTTAGCTTGAATAGTAGTACATTATTTATTATTATATAAATATATAATAACAAATTACTAAAAAGATTAATACAAAAAAGAAAATATACGAAGAAATTCGTCCCCCCCCCACATATTTGATAGCCTCTCCTATAAAAAAACTGGAAATCCCAATTCCATTTGGAATTCCATCAATTACTTGTCTATCAAAAAAATAATTGAATTTAGCTACCTTTCTTACACTCGCAATTAAACATACTTCAAAAAAAGCATCTATATAACCACGATTATATGACCAATCATATATAACATTGATTATTTTATCAGCAATAATTTTTTTAGGAACACTTTTTTGAAATAAATTAAATAAATTCAAATTTTGTAAAGATGAAAAAACTGGTTTATAGAAAAAAGACGCTATAAATATTCCGAAAAAAGCTATACTCACCGAAAAAGTTGCATTTGTAAAAAATTCATACCAATCCACAGAATTCTTTGAATTTTGATGTAAAAGGTCTATAGACGGAATTAACAATTTAGATAAAATATCTAAATCTATTGGTTCTTGGCTGAAAGAAATTCCTATGGACCCGACGAAGAAAGTAAATAGTACTAATACAAGCATAGAAAATAGCATAGTATTGTCTGATTCATGAGGATAAAAAAACGGAATGTTTTTAGTACCAAAATAGGTACTATCAAGAAAAAGACGTCTTATGTTTTTGACATTTCGATTAATTCGATGTGAATATGTCCTCTTCCGAAAAAAAGAAGTCCTTTCATTATTATTAGTTGTTAATAAAGCTAATAAATGAATTTTGTTTTTTAATTTTTTTTTTTCTTCTTTGCCCCATAAAGATATTGAATAGAAAGAACTATTTTTCTTTCCATTGAAATTTTGAAAATGAACGTTTAAATATCCTTCAAAAACAAGTAAATAGATTCGAAACATATAAAATGCAGTTAATCCTGCTGTGGAACAAGCTATTATTGCGAAAATTGGTGAATACAACCAACTATCATTTAGAATCTCATCCTTGGACCAAAAACAAGCAAAAGGTGGAATACCACAAAGAGAAAGTGTACCTATTAAAAAAGCGGTTTTTGTAATTGGCGCATGTTTTGTTAAACCGCCCATAAGAACCATATTTTGACTTTTATCTGGAGAATATCCAACAATAGCTTCCATTGAATGAATAATAGATCCAGATCCTAAAAATAACAATGCTTTTGAATAAGCATGAGTAATCAAATGAAATAAAGCGGCTCGATAAGAGCCCATACCTAAAGCTAACATCATATAACCCAATTGAGACATTGTAGAATAGGCCAAATTTTTCTTAATATCTTTTTGAGCAATAGCTAAAGTAGCTCCTAATACTACTGTTATTATACCTATCAAAGCTATTACACTCATTATGGGGGGTATAACTATGAAAAGAGGAAGAAGTCGAGCTACAAGAAAAATTCCTGCTGCTACCATAGTAGCAGCATGGATAAGAGCGGAAATAGGAGTAGGACCTTCCATAGCATCTGGTAACCATACATGAAGAGGGAATTGGGCAGATTTCGCAACTGATCCGCAAAATAACAAGAGGGCGCACAAAGTAACAAAAAAAAGATTCACCTCATTCTTATAAATTAAGTTGTTGAATATTTGAAATAAATCCCGAAATTCCAAACTACCCGTTATCCAATAAAAACCTAAAATTCCTAATAATAAACCAAAATCCCCCACACGATTAGTTACAAACGCTTTTTGACAAGCATTTGCCGCAATAGGACGTGTGAACCAAAAACCTATTAATAGATAAGAACACATTCCAACCAATTCCCAAAAAATATAAACTTGTATCAAATTTGAACTAGTAACTAACCCTAACATTGAAGTATTAAAAAAACTCAGATAAGTAAAAAATCTCAAATAGCCTTGATCATGAGACATGTAACTATCACTATAAATTAGAACCAAAATCCCGACAGTAGTGATTAATATTGACATTATAGAAGTAAGTGAATCGATCAAGTAGCCAAACTCTAAAGAAAGATCATTATTTATAGTCCAAGACCATACATATTGATAGATAGAACTATTCTCGATTTGATGAATAGATAGATCGATCGAAAAAATCATAACTATCGTTAACAATAAAATACTAGGAAAAGCCCACATACGGCGAATATTTTTTGTTGCCGTAGGAAAAAGTAGAAGTCCTACCCCTATTAAAATAGGAACTGGAAGTGGGATGAAAGGTATGATCCATGAATATTGATGTATATATTCCATACAAAAAAAAAAATAAAGAATAAAAAATATTTTGATTCTTGATGAATTTTGTTTCTTATTCATTTGTTTTATCTCTTTTGTAAAGGGGTTCGGTTAATAAAAAGTGGATAAATAAATCGAATTTTATATTCTTAATTGTTCTGAATCTTTGCACAATCGTTCCAATATTGGAAAGTACAAAGTCAAAATAGGCCAATAACCAAATTCCTAGTGAAAATAAATCTTATTATTATAAGTAATATATATAAATAACTATGTTAGTCATTTTTATTTATTTATATATATATATTAAGAAAAATGACTATTAATAAATAATATAAATAATGTAATAAATAATATAAATAATGAAATTAAATAATAATAAATAAAATTAAAATTTTGATCTATAGAGTGAGGGTGGGGATAAATCATTACACCAAAAAGAAGAACATTTGTTTATTTTGATATAAATTATAAAAACAATATAAAATAATACTTTTTTTTATTATCGAGAAACATTAGTTTCTTTTTGAACTAATTGATTCTTTTACATTACAATAAAAAGAGATCTATAGATATATATCTATTATCTATGAAATATTTGGAAAAGGTTTATAATATTCAATCAATGTTTTTACTTTACATAGAAAAAAAGAAAGAGGGAATTTAGATAAATAAGACATACGGCTAATTACAGAATAATTCGTTTTCATTTACAGAACAAATGTCTTTCACATCGAACTATAGTAATAAAAAAACTATCCTAATTGTATGGCAGTTCCAAAAAAGCGCACTTCTATATCAAAAAAAAATATTCGTAAAAATTTTTGGAAAAAAAGGGGATATTGGACCGCATTGAAAGCCTTTTCATTAGCTCAATCCATTTTTACAGGTAAATCAAAAAGTTTTTTTTGTAACAAATAAAAATGTTGGATTGGAATAATATAAATTAGCTCGATTCAAAGAGTATTCTTTCAAAGAGTATTAAAGAATACTCATTTTATACTAATACTAGTATAGAATATGGAACATATATTTAGAATATATTATATATATAATATGTTCTAAATATATAGAATATAATTTTTTCATATTTTTGATATTTGAATAAATACAAATTTTAAATTTACTTATTAGTATCAATTTATACTAAATGTTTAGTAAAGAAATGTACTAAATAAATAGTGCACTTTAAGCGATTCTTTCAATCTCGACGATTGACTAAAGAGTTGGTTATTATGATTTCGAGTAAGCCGCTATGGTGAAATTGGTAGACACGCTGCTCTTAGGAAGCAGTGCTAGAGCATCTCGGTTCGAGTCCGAGTAGCGGCATGGCATCCTATCCTATATTTTTAAAATTTGAAAAGAAGAAGTGCTATGCTATACTGAATTCAATTCCCTATTTCTATTCCTAGTATTCATACCTTTTTTATTTTCATTATAGATATTTATTTTCATTATATATATATGATATTTTCAACTTTAGAGCATATATTAACTCATATATCGTTTTCCGTCATATCAATTGTTATTTCAATTCATTTGATAACCTTATTAGTCAATGAAATCGTAGGATTATATGATTTGTCCAAAAAAGCCATGATAATAACTTTTTTCTGTGTAACGGGATTGTTAATTACTCGTTGGTTTTTTTCGGGCCATTTACCATTTAGTGATTTATATGAATCACTAATCTTTCTTTCATGGGGTTTTTCCATTTTTCATATGGTTCCGTGTTTTAAAAAGGAGAAAAACCTTTTAAGTACAATAATCGCACCAAGTGTTATTTTTACCCAAGGCTTTGCGACTTCGGGTCTTTTAACCAAAATGCATCAATCTGTAATATTAGTACCCGCTCTACAATCTCATTGGCTAATGATGCACGTAAGTATGATGATATTGGGCTATGCAGCTCTTTTATGTGGATCATTATTATCAGTGGCTATTTTAGTCATTACGTTTCAAGAAGCCATCCAAATTCTTGATTTTACCAAGAATTTTGATTTTTTAAATAAATCAGTTGATTTTGTCGAAATAAAATATATGAATGAAAGAAACAATGTTTTACGAAAAACATCTTTTTCTTCTTCTCGAAATTATTATAGGTCTCAATTTATTCAACAATTGGATCATTGGGGTTATCGTATTATTAGTCTGGGTTTTCTGTTTTTAACGATAGGTATTCTTTCAGGGGCAGTATGGGCTAACGAGGCATGGGGGTCCTATTGGAATTGGGATCCAAAGGAAACTTGGGCCTTTATTACTTGGACCATATTCGCAATTTATTTACATACTAGAAAAAATAAAAAATTGGAAGGTGTAAATTCTTCAATAGTTGCCTCTATAGGATTTCTTATCATTTGGATATGTTATTTGGGGATCAATCTATTAGGAATAGGACTACATAGTTATGGTTCATTTACATCTAATTAAATTTCAATGAGTAAAGAACCTGAGAAATAAAAATATGGAAAGCATATAAATATATACTTTCCATAAATCGTGGAGAACCCTTTCAATCAAGTAATGTAATGATTCAAGGGGTTCTCACAAACAACAAACATATTGGATTATAATTTCAATTTTTTTAAGTGAATCTAACGGAAAAATATTCTTTTTCATAAGGTTTTTTCTCTTTTTGATTCATTTATTCATGAAAATCCTCTATCAAAAATTAGCTAGAATAGCTTCAACCTTGTCAACCGAGAATGAAAAAATGAAATCCGGATAAATACCAATACCTATTACGGGTATAAGGATAGAAATCGAAATAAATAATTCTCTCGGCCCAGAATCAAAAAAATAAGCGTTTGGTGTATTAAAAAACTTGTATCCATAGAACATCTGCCGTAAGATAGATAATAAATAAATAGGAGTTAATATCATTCCAATTCCGGTTACAAAAGTAATTAGTATTTTCATCATGAAAAGATATTTTTGACTAGTAATTATTCCAAAAAAAACGATCAATTCGGCAACAAAACCGCTCATGCCCGGCAATGCAAGAGAAGCCATCGATAAGATAGTGAAAATCGTGAATATTTTTGGCATTGGGATAGCCATTCCGCCCATTTCGTCAAGATAAAGAAGACGTAGTCTATCATAACTAGTTCCTGCCAAGAAAAAAAGCGCAGCGCCAATAAATCCATGAGATATTATTTGTAAAATGGCCCCGTTGAGCCCAGTATCACTTATAGAACCAATTCCTAGAATTATGAAACCCATATGAGATACCGAAGAATAGGCTATTCTTTTTTTTAAATTTCGTTGACCAAAAGATGTTGAAGCGGCATAGATTATTTGAATAGAACCTAATATCATTAACCAGGGGCAAAATATTGAATGAGCGTGGGAAAATAATTCCATATTAATTCGAACCAACCCATACGCTCCCATTTTTAATAAGATTCCGGCTAAAAGCATACAAGTGCTGTAATGCGCCTCTCCGTGGGTATCTGGTAACCATGTATGTAAGGGTATAATCGGCGATTTGACAGCAAAAGCAATAAGAAATGCCGTATATAATATTATTTCTAGCGCAACGGGATACGATTGATTAGTTAATGTTTCAAAATTTAATGTTGGTTCATTAGAACCATATAAACCGATACCCAGAATTCCCATTAATAAAAAAACAGAACCTCCTGCAGTGTACAAAATAAACTTTGTAGCTGAATACAAACGTTTCTTTCCCCCCCACATGGCTAAAAGTAGATAAACGGGAATTAATTCCAATTCCCACATGATGAAAAAAAGTAAAATGTCTCGAGAAGAAAATGGTCCGATTTGACCGCTATACATTGCTAACATCAGGAAATAGAATAATTGGTATTCTCGAGTAACCGGCTGAGCCGCTAAAGTGGCTAAAGTAGTTATAAATCCCGTCAGTAAAATAGGTCCTATAGAGAGTCCATCTATTCCCAATCTCCAGTAAAAATCAAAAAAATTGATCCATTTATAATTCTCCGTCAGTTGAATTAGTGGATCATCCAATTGGAAATGATAACAAAATGCATAGGTTGTTAGAAGGAGATCGATTAAGCATATACAAATGCTATACCACCTAATTACCTTATTTCCCCTATGAGGGAATAAGAAAATTAAGGAACCTGCGGCTATTGGGAAAACTACAACTATTGTTAACCAAGGAAAATAATTCGTCATAAAAATAAGATACACTTGGGCCAGAAAAGCCCGTCCTCAAAAAAATATTTTGTATTTTTTTTGAGCACGGGTTTTTGCCAGTAAAAAAAAACGTATTCGTGTGGTGTTTTTTGAAACGTATCAATAAGCTAGACCCATACTTCGAGTTGTTTCAGGCCCTAAATAAACTCGAACACTTAAGAAATCCGTCGGACAAGCGGACTCACACCTCTTACAACCAACACAGTCCTCTGTTCTTGGGGCAGAAGCTATTTGCTTAGCTTTACATCCATCCCAAGGTATCATTTCTAATACATCTGTGGGACAAGCTCGGACACATTGAGTACATCCTATACATGTATCATAAATCTTTACTGAATGTGACATTGTATCTATAGTAATTTTTGAACATAAAAAATGAAAATTATCGATCTAGTAAACTCGTAAATGAATCATATATTTATATACCAGATGAATCAATGATTTGTTATAATATTGTTAATTTTTAATCAAAAAAGATGTCTAGATAAATTTAGAAGAAGGAATAGAGGAGGACCAGGATACTTTGATTTCTTATGATTTAGGCAATGCAAACATGATCATAAGTTGTGTAGAATACATATTAATTTGAATTGATAAATATTACACTCACTATTTGATATGATTAATTAATGCTATTTATTCAACAAATTCGATTGATTGATACGGGTTGATTTTCTGTTACGAGCAATTGCGGAAACAATAGCCAGTCCAATAGCTGCTTCAGCGGCTGCAATAGCTATAACAAAAATTGAAAAAATATTTCCTTTTAATTGGCGATTATCAAAAAAATCAGAAAAAGTTACGAGATTTATATTAACTGCATTCAGTATAAGTTCAAGACACATAAGGGCTCTAACCATATTTCGGCTCGTGATCAATCCATAGATACCAATAGAAAATAAATAGGCACTCAAAACAAGTACATGTTCGAGCATCATTGACCAACTCCTTATTAATTTTGATTCATTTCAATATGAACAACAATACTATCTACTATAAAGATTTCTTACTGGCGGGCTACGACAATTGCACCTATCAAAGCAACTAAAAGAATTATTGAAATTAGTTCAAATGGAAGAAAAAAATCGGTTGATAAATGAATTCCAATTTGTTGACTAGTACTTATCAAATCTTGCTCAATAATCTGATTTGGTCTTGTAGTCCAAATAATTCCGTACCACGATGTATCTGGAATAATAGTTATTAGTGAAACAAAAATACTTGTACAAACTATCAAAGTAATTCCATCCCCAACAGTCCAAAGATTAAAATCTTGGTAATATTCGGAACTATTCATGAACATCACAGCAAATATGATTAAAATGTTAATAGCTCCCACGTAAATAAGTAGCTGTGATGCAGCTACAAAATGGGAGTTTGATAAAATATATAATAAGGATATACAAACAAGAACCAGTCCCAACGAAAAAGCAGAAAAAATAGGGTTGGTAAGTAATACTACTCCTAGACTTCCTAATATAAGACCCGATCCTAGAAAGACTAAAAGAAAATCGTGTAGCGTTTCAGGCAAATCCATTATATGTAAAAAAAAAGACAAAGAAATCAAAATTTCATGACCGTATTGATATGACCAGGAAAAAAATTTTATATACTTAATTTTTTTTTTGCATTGAAAAAAAAATCCTAAGGAGTTTGAATTGATTGATATATAGTTACAGTTAGATAATCAATGTCATTCCAGTCTTTATACTAAAGAGTAGTTTGAAACTATATTAAAATTAAAAGATTAAAACAAAAATATAAAAGTAGATATAACATAAATTATTAATTTTCATTTTTTTTTATTATATTTTGATTATTCTCTTATATATTCTATAATATTCTGATTTTCTTTTTTATAAGAATAAAAATAATTTTTAATTATAAAAAATTCTCTTTTTTTATTTGAATTGTTCGAATTGTATAATCATCAATTACTGACATTGGTAAACGGCCCAAAGCAATTTGATTATAGTTCAATTCGTGACGATCATAAGTTGAAAGTTCATATTCTTCAGTCATTGATAAACAATTTGTTGGGCAATACTCAATACAGTTACCACAAAAAATACAGATTCCGAAATCAATACTGTAATTTAGCAATCGTTTCTTTCGAATATCACTTTCCAGTTTCCAATCAACAACGGGTAAATCTATAGGACATACACGAACACATACTTCACAAGCAATGCATTTATCAAATTCAAAATGGATTCGACCGCGGAAACGTTCCGATGTGATTAATTTTTCATAAGGATATTGAATAGTTACAGGTAAACGATTTGCGTGAGATAAGATAATCATGAAACCTTGACCAATGTACCTTGCAGCTCGGACTGTTTGTTGACCATAATTCATGAACCCAGTTACCATAACGAACATATCGTAAATATCTATGAATATTTTTGTTTTATTTCTTTCTCTTATTTGAGACAAGTTATGAATATAGAAAATAAATCTTTTACAGTGAAAACAATTGAGACGAAGTTGTTAATAATAGATTACCGAGAGAAATAGGTAAAAGAAATTTCCATCCAAGATTTAATAATTGATCCATTCTTAGCCTAGGCAAAGACCATCTTGTTATGATAGAAACGAATAAGAAAAAATAAGTTTTAGCTAATGTAATAAAGAGATCAATTGTAGTTCCAAAAACTCCATATGTTTTATTTATTTCAAAAAACTCAGAAACGAATATGTACGGAATAGAGATATTTGAACCGCCCAAGTAAAGAACTGTTACAAATAATGAAGAAATTAAAAGGTTTAAATAGGAAGCAACGTAAAATAAACCAAATCGAATACCCGAATATTCTGTTTGATAACCCGCTACTAATTCTTCTTCTGCTTCTGGTAAATCAAAAGGTAATCTTTCACATTCTGCTAGTGAAGAAATTAGAAAAACAATGAAACCAATAGGTTGACGCCACAAATTCCATCCCCAAAAACCATATTTTGATTGCGCATCAACTATATCAACTGTACTTAAACTGTTAGATAATCCTAGTCGGTGATAACATTACTGTTCCCATCTCTATTACAGAACCGTACATGAGATTTTCACCTCATACGGCTCCTGGAAAGCCTTAAGTAAATCTAAGGACCGGGACGATTATTTATCTCGTGATATATCCATAAGATATAGAAGATTAAAATCTATCGAACGGTTCTGAATTAGACTAATTCAATTCTGTCTGTTCTAGAAATAACTAAATAAGAAAGATAAATTTTAATAAAAGATACAATAAGGCACTTCTGAATTGATCTCATCCCTTAAAAATCTAAATTTGAATTTGTTGAGTAATAACTGAATTCTTCAATAAAATACTCTTTTAGAATTCTCCATAATCCTCCGCATTTTGAATTACGAAAAAGAATTACACATTCGTTTCTTAATTATCATGTGAATTTGATCTCCATGAATATGGATATAACAAATCATAAACAAAAAAGAGATCTGCTTTTCGTTTATGATTTCTTCTTCTTTTTTCGTTCCTATTCTTCTTTTTTGTGCTATGAAAAAGGGACTTAAAAAATTTTAAAGGATTTTTTCGTTCCTGATAGTAATTTATTTAATCAGTGGATGGAAGCATACTCTGGATCGGAATTATGGGGAGTACTGCTTGATTTTTTCTACCAACTTAAAGCCCCAATTAGTATTCTTTTTCTATTATGCGTAAATTGTCTTTTGGATAATTTACAAAATCTGTGTTACTAATCCTTTGTGTATCTTGGTGTTTCTAACCATCCACCCCTTTTTTATTAACCCCTTAATTCATTTTAATTTAATACATCTATCTATCTATGATCATACAAATGATAACTAAAACTCAATAAGGTTGGTCTTTTGAGCCCGCTTCAAAACAGGATGAAAAATATTATCCAATCTTGGGTTAAATTAAATGTCCTCTTCTCTTTATAATTTTATTTGACTTCATTCTTATACATAGAAAATGAGACTCAATATTTTTACTGCCATTTAAAATCATCATACTATCTGTTAACTATAAGTAATAGAGTATTCTAAAATTTTATTCAATCTAAGCTGTTTTATTTCACTCATATAACTATCTAATTTAGTTCTTCAATCCGAATTGTGAAAAATCAAATTAAGATAATGAAGGTTTCTATTTAATTTATTCGACTCCTTTCCTATATAGTACTATAAAGAGAAGAGCATAGCAATAGCATCGAATAGCTTTTTGGGTTTCAACGAATCGCACGTAGAGATATTGATAAGACACATAGAGTTAATGGTATTTCATAACTAATCGATTGAGCAGCAGCTCGTAGACCACCCAAAAAGGAATATTTATTATTTGACCCATATCCTGACATAAGAAGTCCAATGGGAGCAATACTCGAAATAGCAATCCATAAAAAAACACCGATATTGAAATCAGATAAAACAAAGTTATAGCCAAAGGGAATTACTGAATAACTTATTAGAATTGATATCACTGATATGGATGGTCCGATACTGAATAAACGAATATCTCCCCTAGATGGAATAAGATTCTCTTTGAATAGTAGTTTTGTTCCGTCTGCTAGAGCTTGAAGAATTCCAAAAGGACCAGCGTATTCGGGTCCAATACGCTGTTGTATTCCTGCAGATATTTCTCTTTCTAACCATACAATTGCTAGTACACTTATTGTGATTCCCAATACAAGAATCAAAATAGGTACAAGTATCCATAGAATTCCATAGACCTCTTTGAAAGATTCCAATCCGGAAAAAGAATTTATATCTTGGACTTCCGTTGTATCAATTATCATTTCAACGATCAACTTCTCCCATAATGATATCTATGCTACCTAGTATTGTCATAATATCAGCCAATTTCATTCTTTTAACTAATTGAGGAAGAATTTGCAAATTGATAAAACCAGGTGGACGAATTTTCCATCTCCAAGGAAAACCATTCTGATCTCCTATTAGAAAAATTCCTAATTCCCCCTTGGGGGCCTCAACTCTCACATAAAGTTCTTGTTTCGGCAATTCAAAAGTCGGAGACGATTTTTTACCAATGAATCGATATTCAAAATCATTCCATTCTGGCTCCTTTTCTCTATCAAAGGAGCGAATTTCTAAATTTTCATATGGCCCACCTGGAATTCCTTCCAAAGCCTGTTGAATAATTTTTATGGATTCCATCATTTCACCAATTCGAACTAAATAACGAGCTAATGAATCTCCTTCTTTTTGCCATTGAACTTCCCAATCAAATTCCTCGTAACACTCATAATTATCAACTTTACGTAGATCCCATTGTATTCCGGAAGCCCGAAGCATCGGTCCTGATAACCCCCAATTTATAACTTCCTCTCTACCAACAACACCTACGCCTTCAACTCGTTCTAAAAAAATTGGATTTCGCGTAATCAGTTTTTGATATTCAATAACCCTTGTTAAAAAATAATTGCAGAAATCAAAACATTTATCTATCCAACCATAAGGTAGATCAGCCGCTACTCCTCCAATACGAAAATAATTATGCATCATTCTCATACCTGTCGCAGCTTCAAATAGATCATATATTAATTCTCTTTCTCTAAAAATATAGAAAAAGGGGGTTTGTGCACCAATATCTGCCATAAAAGGTCCCAGCCATAGTAGATGAGAAGCTATACGACTTAATTCCAACATAATTACTCGTATATAGCTGGCTCTTTTAGGTACTTGAATATTTCCCAATTGTTCCGGTCCATTTACGGTTATTGCTTCTGTGAACATAGTAGCTAAATAATCCCAACGTGTTACATAAGGCAGATATTGTATAATTGTTCGATTTTCCGCAATTTTTTCCATACCTCTGTGTAAATAACCCAATATTGGTTCACAATCAATAACATCTTCACCATCCAGAGTAACAATAAGTCGAAGAACACCATGCATTGATGGGTGTTGAGGCCCCATATTGACTATCATGAGGTCTTTTCTTGTAGCTGGGACATTCATAGGTTTTTCCTCGATTCATTCTTCCATGAATCGTTAAAAAAAAAAAGTTCATCAAAATTCAGGATCTAATAAATCGAATAATTGAAAATGATTCTTGAAATTAACGAATTTGTGAATCCCGAATACCCAACTGATTTATTAAATTTTTATAACGTATTTTATTTTTCTTTGACAAATAAGACAGTAGTCGTTGCCGTTTTCCTAGAATTATATGTAAACCCCTTTGAGATAAATAGTCTTTTGGGTGTAATTCCAAATGTGAAGTAAGTCTTAGTATCTTATTCTGGAAATTGAATACTTGAAATTCAACTGATCCGGGGTTTTCTTCTTCTTTTTTTTTTTGTGAAATAACAGGTATAAATGAATTTTTTATCATAAAATGAAAGCTTTTCTGTCCCCCTCGTTTTTGGTAGATATTTTTATTGATCAGTAATAGTAATAACACTAATTTTTAATTTAGTATATAAAATTATCTTAATTTATTTTTTTTTTTTCAAATCAATTATATTATATATTTAATATTATTTCTATTTATATATTATTAAGGAATGTAATTCAAATAGATAAAAAAACAAATACTATATTTATTAATTCAATAAATAAAAAATTCTATTGTCTTATCTATTTCAAAAAAAAAAAAAAATAATACCATTTTTTTGATTCATTTTTCTATTTATTTCTATCTAATTATATATAAATTATATATATATAAATAAATAATAATATTTATTTATATATATATATTCACAGAGTAGATTCTAAATTAATCTTTCAATCGAGGATACATACGTATCCTTAATATACTGAAACGGCTTCCATTATGGGTATTAAACCAATAGCGGTTTATACAAGCTAAATCTTCTAATCGATAATTTGGCCAAAGAAATAATTTAAAATTCATTAGTTTTTTTGTTTCGCTATCAAGATCTTTATTTTTTATTTTATTCTCATTGTCATTTATTATTTTTCTATGCACAGTATTTCTATTCCTAGGATTTAAACAAGTTAGAATTCTCAATTCTCTACGGCGTCTAGTGGACAAAAGATTTTCAGGAACAAACAAATCATAAAGATCTTTATTTTCTGTTATCTTTTGATCAACACGACTTTTTTCTGAGTTTCTCCAACTTTTTCGCTTCTTACTCTTATGAATCAACGGTAGTCTTATGGTTTGATATATAAGAGATTGTTCAAAATTTTTTCTAGACAGGCGAATAGGTTCAATAAAAAACATTAGATAGTCCTTCAACTTCTCAGTGTCCCTACATTCTGTATAACTAAAATTCTTCGTAAGTGTATCAACTATCATTTCTATATCTAGGTCTCGTTTTTTAATCGACGTTATTACAATTTTTTGTAAATTTTTCATTCTAACCAGGAGACATAATAATTGGATATTATCCATTGCTATTTCTTGGAGGGAACTATCACAGTGCAAATAAAAACCCAAATATTTTGATAGTAAGAAATCCCGTTCTCCCCTTAGATCGGTCCTGTCTTTAGAATTTGATCCCATATATTTAGAATCTGATCCGTTATTATAGTATGAGCGATCTAGATCTACTGAAGTCCCGTATTTTTCAGTTTCTAACTCTAATTCACCTTGTCCATAAAGTTGCAAAACAAAGAATTTTATTGGTAAGATCCAAGGATTCCTCTTATATGCATAATATAATTTGCTTAATTTTGAAAAGAACCAAAATTGGGGAGTAGCAAATTTCTTATTTGGTATAGAATTCTTTTTCCTTTTTTCATTCACTCCCATCCAATTGAAATACTTTCTATCCAGATTTTTTTCCATATCTAGAATATCATATTCTTCTAGATAATTTTGGATAGAGATATCGCCTGTTCTATCCAAAAAATCTTCTCTACATCCATAAATAAAGGATTTTTTCTTAGCCGCAAAATGAATATCAAAATTAATATATTGATAGGAGAAAAGATCATATCTATATTGTTTTTTAATTTTATCTTTAATTTCTAATAAGTCTCCTTCTTGTTTTTTGGGAAGAATTAATTGATTTTTTTCATATGAATCATATTCAACTAAATCCTTATTTTGATTTTGAGCCACAAGATGTTTATTGATTCTATTCCTCCAGTTTTGTGATACTAATCTCGACCATCTGTTCTCAGGTAAATCATATTGATAATGAATCTTTAACCAATTTGTCCATTGATTCATTAACGAATCGGGACGTTTCTTATGTCTTAATTTGGAATTATATGTTCCTTGTATTCTAAACAAATAATCCTTTATTTCATTTTCATTTTGTTTTTCATTCTTAAGAAAAAAAGGTCTTAACTTAAATTTATATCGCTTACTAACTTGGATTTGTGATAATTTATAAAATACATATGCTTGTGACAAAGAAGATACATCCCAAGAATTCTGTGAATTCATATTCGTAATATTCCAAGATTTGTCTAGAATCGACATAAATGGAATTATACTTTGATTTTCAATTCTTTCTTCCATTTTTTTTTTTTTGTAAATGGATTTTTTTACATTTAGTATTTTGTCTGTTAATTCAAGAAAATCAAGAAAACGTTGTTGCTGGATCCTAGCAATACTACTGATACATAAAAGGATATCTATGTATACCCCTTCTATGAAAATTTTGAAAAAAGAATAGGATTTACGTATTAATCGAACAAATCTTCTTTGTAAGATTTGCAAAATATTTTTTTGTAATTCTAATCTTTTAGCATCATAAGTAGTTTTGTTCGAATTCAAATTGATCTCTGAAGTTAGAATCCCCTCTTTTTTTTCTTCTGTCATTGTTTCTATTTCTTCTATCATTGTTTCTATTTCTTTTATGATTGTCTTTGTTTTAACATTAAGATCTTTTATCCTTTTTTCTGTGAATGAAGAATTTTTCCAATTAATAGATTCAATTTTAACGGGTGATTCCTCAATCTCCTCAATCTTTGGATTATTCTTACTGATTGTTGAAGTTTTTTTGCTTTCACTCAGTTCATCTATTATTTCATCTATTCTTTCATCTATTCTTTCATCTATTGTTTTGAACCTAAGTAGAATACTTTTAAGAATCCTTTTGATGTTCCAGTTTTCTATTTTTGTTCGAAACCATTTTTTTCTTTCATTTAAAAATTTTAGAACTACAAAAAAACGCTTTTTCAAATCTTTTTTCAATTGTTTGCTTATTTTTTTAAAAATGGGACCCAAAAATGAAAAAGCGATTATTGGGTAACCCTCATCAAGGTACGATTCTACTAGTGTTCCATAACCTGTTAAAAACCACATGTGTTTGTTTTCAGTAGATCTTTTTTTTTTTTCTGTGGATCTTTTTTTTTTTTTTTTTTCAGTAGATTGTACCTTAGATTTGTGCCACGGTTTCAGAACAAAAGGGCATGCGATCCTTATCTGAAGACCATCGTTGAACCAGTTTTTTGGCAATTCTTTGTGGGATACAGGAATGCCCTGATAGGTGCATTTAATATGAACTTCACTTCTCCAACCCCTAAAATCTTCTGACCATTCGGGATTTTGAAATAATAGGATACGAATGATATTTTTAGTTATTATCAATGAAGGTACTAAAATATATTTTCTAATAAAAGATTGGATTAGTAATACAAAACTTCTAATTATTAGACCATATAGAATACTTTCCCAGTCTTCTTCGATTTTTCTAAGTCTTATTTCATCCTCGTCTTTGTCATCCTCTTTGTCTTTTTGTTCTATATTTTTCTGAAACTCCAAAAATTCTGAATTGTCAGTACCAGGTTTCCTGAACATTTCCTTCAAATATATGGACATTTCATCGAAAAGATCACCAAAAATTAATGTGTAATTGTCTATCATCTCCAAAAAAGTGGGGGAATGGGGTTTTCCATTTCCTTGAAAAAATTTATAAGTCGATGTTTTACGCCTTAGAGGGCGCATAGATCCCTTAATTATTTCTCGGGCATAATCTGGTTCGCGTGAATAACTTACTAGATAAAATTCGTGATTTAGGTTGAGTTGAGGAATAGCCTCATTGTCATCAGTATTTCTACGACCAAGATTCAAATTCAGTGAATCTGTATTCCCTTCAAAAATTACCATACGTTCGGCTATTGGGGAACGAATCTGAGCCTCTTTTTGCATTCTTTCCGTCATTTGCTCCACTTCGTCGATTAAGTTGTATGACCATCGAGGAACTTGTTTACTGATTTCGTTTATTCCACTACATTTCTTTCTATTAAAAATGGTTTGGTTGTTCCGATCAGTTCTAATTGCATCGAATAAGAATTTTTTTTTTCTTTTTTTTTCTTCGGAATATATTTTTACTTGTTCATGTTCTGGAAATAAATAAAGTCGGTCAAAATTTAAACTTGATACGGATTTTTCCGAAAATTTACTGATTAAGTTAAAAAAAAAACCAATTTCAGTTAATAATAATTTTCTATCAAATTGATCTATTTTCTGTTCAAATTCTGGATAATTACTATTAATAGAAAGAAGGAGACCATGAATCTTATTTATCAAAATGGAATTTGTTGTGTAAGTTTCATTTTGAATTGATGGTGAAAAACTTTGTCCACGAAAAGGTCCATTCAAGAAAGGATCATAAATTTTAGTTAAATATTTTCTTTTCCTCTTATCATTAGACAATCTAATTCGGTTTCCAAATACATCCACAGGAATAAATTTCTTATATTTCTTATCTAGAACTTTTGCCCTTTTAAAAAATTCATTGCTTAGTTTCTTTCTTTTTTCTTTATGGGTGGAGCTCCAATAATTAGACAATTCATTATCATTATAGGAGATTTTATCTCCTGTGAAGAGATCCATTTTTTTTTCCATGATTTTCAGAAAACTAGATAAATCAGGTGGATACGTGAAAGATATTCGTTCTTTTCCATCACTTTCACATATATGAAAAAAAAACTGTGAATTTTCATCTCGTACGACTCTTTCAAGGTGATCGTTTTTTATATATCGCAATGGCCTATTCCATCTTCGATAATCGAAAAGAAGAGTTACAAGAGGTTTTTCCAATGCGAAGATATTATTACCTTGCTCAATGTTGTCCAAAGTCTTATCTTTTTCCGAAAAAAGATAAGAACGAAGATCTTCTTCGTCTTCGATGTAGCCGTTTTGTTCTTGTTTAGTTTCTTCCGTTTCCGAATCTATTTCACCATCTATTTCACCATTTATTTCAGCCATTTCCCTCTCCGCTTCCTCTAAGATTTCATCAGTATAAAAATATGGAAGCGGTGTTCTGCCTAAATAGTGGACAACCATAACAAAAGAAAAAACAACAAATATTTGACCCACATAATTTCGCAATTGTAACAGAATGTACTTAGAAAATCGCATAGTTAACTTAGATTTGATCGAATTTTTTTGCTTTGACCAAACTAATAATATCAATCCAATACATTTCATCAAAAAGATATGACCAATTAACCAACCAACAAAACTACTTGTTAAGAATAACAATTTATTGTTGGATCGAAAGAGATAAATGTTCATTAATCTTATTAAGATTGAACTTGGGAAAAGAAAGGGGTTTAATAACTGAAAAAAAAGATTGTTAAAAAATACTTTGTAAATACTAAAATTACGTATTGAATTTGGATTCTTGTATCCGGAATCCAACTTGTATCCATAATCCAAATAGTAGTGTTTGTCGTTTTTGTATACGAAATTGAAGAAAAGATAGGGTAGAGTTAGTCCAGTTATTGTATGAGGTCTAATCAAAGCCAAATGCAAAGGCGCATAATAGATCGATATGAACATCATGAGCTGTCCTGTAATAAACCCGGTTGTTGCTGCTATTTCCGTCTCGGTCCCTTTGTCCATAACCCGGGCTCGAATAAGAAATAGATAAGATGGCCCTATGGAGAATGTGGTGAGAAATCCATAATAAAGTCCTATCACAATGGCTGAATTGAGTATTTTAAGGCATAAAGCTACTAAACGATCTACTAGAAACATTTCATAAATCATGAAAAACCCCTTCTTGGTATTTTAAAATTTACTGCAATTTTTATTCTTGCAATTTCATTACTATTATTATATTATATGATAATAGTCTATGAATTATATGTTATTATTGCTGCTATAACATATCATTATATGTTATTATTGCTGATTGTTATTATTGCTGATGCTGATATATAATATCATTATATGATATTATTTGATATATATAATATCATTATATGTTATTATTGCTGCTATAACATATCATTATA